ATATTCTATATAATATTTAAGTTAAGTAAAAAGTTACCTGATTCCAGTTTACAAATTGGAAACTATACATTCCAAGGAATTCAATTCTTACAGGTAAATAAATGCTCAATACCCAAGTAGGCTTGGCTTACAAAGTGGATTATGATCAAGTGCTTTCTGGGTTGTCTCACATCTTGCTTGTGATTCGCCCTGATCCCCAAAAAAGATCAAGATTTTTCACATACAAAGGATTTACTTGTTACTAATATAGTCTAGCCTTTGCTCTTCTTTAGATCCCCTGTTTCACTCCAATAGTATAATAAATCAGGTCGATGCATAGGAAATGAATGCATTTCCGTACTATGTAAGAAAAAAAGTAAAAAAAAAGCCAAAACATATGAATTTTTATTAGGCCAAATTCCTTATTCTGCTGGATCTTACGGAGCCCGTTCATGCAAGACATCGGTCGGGTCTGATCATAGAAAAGATTCTCTTCAAGCGAACCAGCCTATCCTTTGTATGGTAGGGAGCTTACGCGGTGGGTGGAACAAAGACACATTTGGTTGTGAATTCTAATGTAGCAGAGAAAGAAATATTTCTGCACGGCCCCAATCAATAGTTCAAGTCACACACTCCCATAATCCACTTTCTCTTCGGAGAATTCCCCCCAACCATTCATGTCAAATAAATAATAGAATAGTGGATAGTTGAAAGGAAATATCCAAGTACATGTCTTATTTTTGTTTTAATAATCCATATTTGTAGCAATGAAATACTATATGTTCCTCCTCAAACTAATAAGATAAATAATGAATTCCAAATCTCTATGATCTGATCTATATTCTCTATAAAGGACCAGAAATGCCTTGCTTACGTATCATTAGGAAATGCATTAACATAAATACGGCAGTAAGAAGAGGTAATACAAAAGTGTGTAAACTATAAAAACGGGTCAAAGTGGATTGTCCTACACTAGCACTTCCACGTAATAACTCTACCAAAGGCGATCCTATTACCGGAATAGCTTCCGGTACGCCTGTTACAATTTTAACTGCCCAATAGCCAATTTGGTCCCGAGGTAGAGAATAACCTGTTACACCAAAAGATGCAGTCAATACAGCCAGAACCACGCCTGTAATCCAAGTTAATTCCCGAGGTTTTTTAAAACCACCAGTGAGATAAACACGAAATACGTGCAGGATCATCATTAAGACCATCATACTTGCCGACCATCGATGAACCGATCGGATTAACCAACCAAAGTTAGCTTCAGTCATTATGTATTGAACAGAAGCAAAGGCCTCCGTCACGGTCGGACGATAGTAAAAAGTCATAGCAAACCCTGTAGCTACTTGTACTAAAAAACAAGTAAGCGTAATTCCTCCTAGACAATAAAATATGTTAACATGAGGAGGAACATATTTACTAGTTATATCATCTGCAATCGCCTGAATCTCGAGGCGTTCTTCGAACCAATCATAGACTTTATTGAGATAGGTAAACCAAGAACGAGGACTCCCCCTCTTAGAACCGTATATGAGAATTTCATCTCGTACGGCTCAAACAAAAACACCCAAATACTGGCTGAAAAAAAGGGAGAGAGAATAGAAAGTTTGAAACTTTTTAATCCTTTCATTCAATCTTATCTTATCTAAAGAAAAGATACAAACGAGTAAAAAAAAATAGAAAAGCTCTTCTTTTCTTTGTAATTAGAATGCCAAAAACTCAAGCCGGCACATTCGTCTTTATATTGATCATTCCAGGCCTCTTGAATCTTCTATTTACCCACCTAATTTCTTTTTCTTTGCTTTGATTTATTATTTGAATATGATTTTTTGCTTGTTTTCTTTATTATTGATAGGAATTCTCTCGTTAAGACCCTATGAATCAATTGAAACCCCAGATTCATACTAGAACCACGATAATTCAATAAAACCCTCAAACTAAGCACAAAGATTCCCTGAGTAAGAATCATTGGATCATCAACTTATTCAATGATTAGATAGAACAGATATAACAATAGAAAGAAAGCTTTGTCTTTTGATCAAAATAAATAATATAAGGAAATGAGAGTTTGAAAGAAGAAAAAATCTTTCTATTTAGAATAGAATTCATTTTGAAATTTTTTTTGATTCCGGCCGCGAGATTTGAATATTAAGTATGAATCATAGTTCGAACACTTCGTGATCTATTTCATATATTCCGTGCTCCAGATACTCAAATGAATATTCGACGGGGTAAAACTATCTCTATCAAGACGACAGATCCCTTTTCTGTACTATCAATAGGATCAATTATAACAAGTCGCACACTCATATTCCGGAAATACAGAAAAAAATCAATTTTGCGGTCGAACTGCCAAAGCAAAATGAGCTAAAATACGAGACCTATTCACTTTTTTTGTATTTGTATTGAAAAACTCGGACTTCGCGGTTCTTGTGAATCTAATTCATCGCAATTCCATCCAGTAAAACGGAAGAATTATAAATCTCCAAAATAATAGATAGGAATACCGCAAATAGAGCCATTGCGATACCCATCAAAGGAGTCGTTCCCCACCCAGGGGCTACTTTACCATATTCCGAATTCAATGGTTTCAAAAAATCCCCTATAACAGTTCGCCTTGGACCAGATCTAGAACTACCCTCAACAGTTTGTGTAGCCATAATAAATCTTATTTTGCATTCAGTGGGATCTGTTGACTTTGTATACTATTCCGTTGTAAATAAACGATATTATCATAGATCCATTGTGGTCTTGAAATTATATATATATAATAATGGAACCAGCAACCCTAGTCGCTATTTCTATATCTGGTTTACTTGTAAGTTTTACTGGGTACGCCTTATATACTGCCTTTGGGCAACCCTCTCAACAACTAAGAGATCCATTTGAGGAACACGGGGACTAGTTGAAGTAATGATTGACGTAATGAGCCCCAAAATAGAATATTTTGGGGCTCATTACGTCAACTGAGATAATGAAAAATCATTTCATTTTTTTAGTTGGAACTTTAGGCGGTTCTCGAAAAAAGATAGCGAAAAAAATTATCCCTAGAGTCGATACTAAGAGGAATGTATAAACCAATGCTTCCATAAATTTGATTGTGGTTTACAATTATAGCTTCCATGTCTGTTTATTTTGGATCATCTCCTGGATAAAGAAAGAACAAGGGTAAAAAAAAGACAGTGATTGAAATCAATATTTTTTAGCGTCCTAAGCCTATGTCAAATCACAAACAGAAAATAAAAAATAGAAGCAAAAATAACAAAGCAATCTTGAATCAAACTACTTGTCTTCTTGTAGTTGGATCTCCAAGTTTTTGGAATGCTCCAAATTCTACTTGAGCATCTAAATCCGGATCAATACCAGCAAAAACATCTCTGAACAGGGTTCTAGCACCATGCCAAATGTGCCCGAAGAAGAAGAGCAGAGCAAACGAAGCATGCCCAAAAGTAAACCAACCTCTTGGACTGCTACGAAAAACACCATCAGATTTCAAAGTAGCACGATCTAATTCAAAAATTTCACCCAATTGAGCACGCCTAGCATATTTTTTCACAGTAGCAGGATCACTATAACTTACTCCATTGAGTTCACCACCATAGAACTCAACAGTTACACCTACTTGTTCAACACTATACTTTGATTCTGCCCTTCTAAAAGGGACATCGGCTCTAACAATTCCATCTCCGTCTACCAAAACAACCGGAAATGTTTCAAAAAAAGTAGGCATACGACGTACAAAAAGTTCGCGCCCTTCTTTATCTCTAAAGATAGGGTGTCCTAACCACCCAACGGCTATTCCATCCCCGTTGTCCATTGAACCCGCTCTGAATAATCCCCCTTTTGCCGGATTATTGCCAATGTAATCATAAAAAGCCAATTTTTCGGGAATTTTAGACCAAGCTTCGGATAACGTTTGATTTTCGGCTAACCCAGCACTAACCCTTCGGTATATTTCTTGCTGGAAGTATCCCTGATCCCATTGATAACGAGTAGGACCAAATAATTCGATGGGAGTAGTTGATGACCCATACCACATAGTTCCAGCAACAACAAAAGCCGCAAAAAAGACAGCAGCGATACTACTAGAAAGGACGGTTTCAATATTTCCCATACGTAATCCTTTGTATAAACGCTGGGGCGGGCGAACACTAAGATGGAATAAGCCCGCTAATATGCCCAATGTCCCCGCTGCAATATGATGAGAGGCTACTCCTCCTGGAACAAAAGGATCAAAACCTTCCACACCCCATGCTGGATTTACAGGTTGTACCTTTCCAGTTAGCCCATAAGGATCGGACACCCATATTCCAGGACCATACAATCCTGTTACATGAAATGCGCCAAAACCAAAGCAAGCCACTCCTGCGAGAAATAAATGAATTCCAAAGATCTTGGGCAAATCCAAAGAAGGTTTTCCTGTGCGCTCATCACAAAAAATTTCCAGATCCCAATACACCCAATGCCAGATAGCTGCCAAGAAGCACAAACCAGAAAACACAATATGCGCTCCGGCTACACCTTCGTAACTCCAAAGACCTGTTTTGCTTATAGTAATCCCTGTAATACTCCAACCGCCCCATGAATTGGTTATTCCTAAACGAGTCATGAAGGGGATAACGAACATACCCTGTCGCCACATTGGATCAAGAACGGGGTCAGAAGGATCAAAAACTGCTAATTCATATAGAGCCATCGAACCGGCCCAACCCGCAACCAGGGCTGTGTGCATTATATGAACAGAAAGCAAACGACCAGGATCATTCAATACGACAGTATGAACACGATACCAAGGCAAACCCATGGAAATACCCCTTTCTCAACGAAAAATAGACACTATGTAACTTTATTGCATTAGAATAGACTACGTACCTCCCCCCTCGGTGGATTATTTCGGAGAAAAGATTACGCTTTGTTCGATTAGTTTACTAATAATACAAGAATCTGGTTCAGAAGAAGAAAAAGAGAAGCAGATCTATTCTATACCCGATAAGTATCAATACGCAATGGGGGTT